AGAGGTACGACTCTTCGATTAGAACGCTCCATATCTCGTGACACGCGGAGCGTGGCATTTTATTTTAGAAAGTTCGTATAACTTCAAAAGATTCATTCTTTATAATTATTATATAATTATATTATAAAGAAAGTACCATTCAATCAAAGGGTGCATTGCCTCTTTGAGTGAAGAAGAGAAGGGCTTTGTATAAACACTCTTGAGCCATGTTCGTCGCCCCTAGGCTTACCATTATTTCATTTCATTCTATTGATTGGTTCTAGCTCCAAAGAACATATAGATGGAGCTATGTCGTACGTACGTCTCGTTGACTAAACGATCAGGTATACCACGTCACGTACCATCCCCTCTTTCCATAGAGGAGAGATAAAGAAAAAGAAAAGATATAGTGATCGTGCCTAAGACCTTGTTCGTTTCTACTTGACGTTATTTTCCTCGGTTTTTACATAAGGTAGCTTGGGTTTTTGGTGACAATTCGAGCAAGTTATCTTTTCAATTTTTCCTTTCTTCGCCTTTTCGTAATCCCCGGCCGCGAGGATGAAAGCGTAATACTTTCTATATGTCAATAGGACTTCCTCTTTCTATATGAATAAGTGCAAGTTTCCTTTTTTGAATGAGAATTACGTCGGAAGTCTCTCAGGCTAGGCCAACCATCCTGATCCAAGCAAGCATAGAAGGGTCAGGAAGAGATAACGACTTTACCTTTACTTTCAGAGTTAGAACATTAGGAACCTTACACCCATATGAAAGAAAGCAGCCAAAACAGTAGAGAAGATCAGAGACGGGTTTTGCGAGAAAAGTCTTTAGCTCACACCTATCTTTGATGAAATAAGCCAAAAAGCAAGTTTAGGTAGAAAGAACAGCCAGTGTCAGAGAGATGACTTCTGTTGAACTCTTCCTTATACATGAAGGGAATGAATGCCTTAATGGAATAGAATCCGGGATCCAAGTAGATTAGGTTAAGTTAAGGTTAAGGCAAGCATGAGTTCAACCCTTTTTTCATCTGGCCAGGATCGATAGCCGTTCGACCGGAGGGAAGTGCGGTCAGATTCAGAATCAAAAATGTCTTGGTCTTGACCTTCGCTTCGAGGGACAAGCACCGCACTATAAGGAAAAGAAAGGAAGGAGATGCTACATAGAGGTCATCAGAGCATGGCTTTCTTAGCATACCTCCTACAGGGTAGACCAGAGCAGCTCCCTCTGCTCTTTCTCGAGGAAAGGCAACTTTCACTTTCCAATTTGAACCTGCTGACTCTTAGAAAAAAAGGCCCATAACCGTCAATCAAGAATGCCTTTTCTTCCTGGCTCGGTTCCCCTTTCCTTGACTACATCCCTTCTTTCTTCCCCATGGACTTCCTTGCTACTCCTTTCTTACTACGCAGAAGCTATTCCCTTCCTGCCATCAGCCTATGATTGAGTTCTGGGTAAAAACCTAAAGGAAAGTTTCCTTTGCTTTCGATGCAGGCAAGCTTCCTAATTTAAGTTAAGATGAGATATCTGTTGAACTATGTGATATTCTCTATATATTGAATCCGGGCTTGATTCTCTTCCCCTTGTAATAGGGAATATGGAAGACTGCCTAGGATAGGCTTTCTCTCCAGACCAGTTAGTTTTCGTTTTCAATCCAATGCAGCTGGCGAGGTGTGGAAAAGAATATCCCCTTGCTTTCATCCTTTGTTAGTCTTGGCTCTGACTCAGGATACTCAACAACAAAAACTGGTGGAATATCCGACAGGCCTCGAGGCTTCTACGCGAATACGCTATGCTACCATCAGTATCAAAGCTAAGCGCTCCTAGGCTCGCAGGCAGGGGAAGAAAGCGCATTGCGTGATTCGTCAAGCTGTGGGGTGAGTAGGAGCACTGAAATCTTTACTTACGCGGGATGGCCAAACCTAAGCCACACGGACTGAACGGGAAAAAGATAGGGTCAGTGAATTAGTGACCCGCGGTGAGAGTCCAATTCTTTAGCATCCCTGGGTAGGCCAAGTATTCTATTTATATAATAATAATTGTAGCATTCTTCGCAAGAGTGAGTGCACAATGGGCTTGCCTGTCTTCATGGTCCAGAGGGATGTCAGATAACATAGTAGCTTCCGCCCAATATAGTCCTACTGGGCTGGTCTCCGGGGGTGAAGTCAACTTTCTACCGATGGAGCACGATGACAGACCACTTTCGAAGCATCCCTCTTTCTTTCAAGATCCTTGTGGACGAGACCCTGTTCGACAAATGAACACTTCTTATTGAAAGTAGAGATGCGGAAAGAGCGACTTAATGAATAGTATGATCAGTTAGCAAGTCCTATTCAATCACCCGGCCTCCCCTGTCACGTATTTGGATCTTGGATCCCCTTCGCTGCATTGCTTCACTTCTTTCATTTAGCTACTCTTCATTCTTTTACCCAAAAAGGTCGGAAAACCGCTACATTTCTTGAACGGTCGCTGCCTACATTACTCTGTCTCCCTCTTTTCAAGGAAGTGAGTCTCAGACCATATGTAGTTCTTGGTCATTTTTTGACAGTTCCTGACAGGTGCTTTTGTGGCTCTTCACTCCAGCCCTGAAGTAGTCTGTGAGCCCCATTTGTTTAACATGGGCCCTCCCCCTCCCTCCGGACCGACAAGACCCCAGACCTAACGAGAGATCTCTCTCTCTACCTCTTCTTTTTTTTATCTAACTTCAAAATCTTTTATGCCCGGCCATACCAACATGGGAAACCTAGCTTCCCTCCCTTTGAAGTGCATTTTTCAGATCAGCTCCCCGAGTCACTAGAAAGAGGGTGAAAGGCCCACTACTTCTTCATTCATGGCCTATTTTTGGATTGATCTCCCTTTTTCGTATTCATTCGACCTGAGGCAAAAGAGAAGTCATACAAAGAAAGGTTCTTTCATGCAATGCATAACGGGCGGGCCTCCTATGGATTCCTCCAACTCAATGAATGAAGGGAGGAGTATGAGGAATTTACAATTCTATATGAAGATTCAAACAAAAAGGAAAAAGGAACCATATCTTACTGACTGAATGAGGAAGAGCTCTTTATGCGGTCTCACTTTACCACCATCTGAAATGCGCGAAACTTCGATTGGTGGAAGCCAGTCCATGAAGATTCTCCCTTTTCTTACGTGAAATTCCCCTCTTTCGGTAAGCATCCAGTATCTCAGCAAATGAACATTTCTCTAAGCTTATCCTGTAGCTTATACGTCGTTTGAAAGCTGCTTCAAGGATCCAACGAATAGCTAAGGTTTGTTGACGATCCCTGGCTACAATCCCAGGGACATCATAAATAGTACCAGCTATTCCTACTTTTTCTACTTCGCATATGGGCTTTATATTCTCTAGGGCGTTAACCATAAGTTTGATTACATCGCGTTCAGTTCGAGCTGGGCGATGAAAAGTTTGATAAACAATAGCACGAATTCTTGTTTTTTTACCTTCTTTCATGCGAAAGTTGACCAACTTCTTGATCAATTGTTTTTGTTCACGATCCAAGCCCCCCATATAGCTTATAATTTCCGAGCAATTGGAAGCCGCTTTCGATGACGAGGCCGAAAAATTTATATTACGCAATCCTTACTGTCCATCTTTATCAGCCAGCTCCCCTGTTTCCATCTTTCCTTTGACCAACGGGTCCTTTGACCAACCTGTCCTCCCCAAACATGACGTTTGCCCTAGGAGCTTGATATGATCATGTCTGAGGTTCCTTGGATCATTCCATTCTCTCACAGTTCGTCGATGGGATCCCGATTGCAAGCCGTCGTTGGACACTCTCGATTTGACTTGGATCCGGTTCCCCGAATGGAATCTTCTGTCTTAGAATGACGATGTTCTCAACATCTTTGCATCATGTATGGGTACTCAGGTTTTAATAGATAGAAAATCTCACTACCCGTGGGCGCTTTTCTAAGGTTTGTATAGGGCTATAAGTAGGCCGTTTGCTATTGCTAGAAGGGCTGCTCGCCTTTATACGGCTTGGTTTCGCTATCTAGTGGTCGACCTAAAAAGTAGTATTTCTGCTATCAATTAAGAACAAGGGAGTTATTCCTTAGTATATAACACATCTTCACGGAGAATTCAATTTAACCGGGTTCCCTGAAATTGGGCACGTTCCCTACTAAGCATTGAGTCTAGCTTAGCTGAGAGTGCTTCCGCAGGAGTTTGGTCCAATTCCCGTTGGAGGGATTGGGTATAGCCCGGGTCTATGATCCCCTCGTGGAGATCATATCGCCTATTGACCAAGAATTGATTAAATTCTTCTAACCTGCGGAGGGTCCCGTGGTCCTCAATTTCCCCAGGGATGTGTACCACCCCCGCACAATAGAAAGGGGAGGCCAGTGCGTCCCACGTATCCCTCTCTGGAATAGGGGTCCCATGCGGAACTCTTAGAATGGGTTGCCCTTGCAGAACCTCGCTCTGAGGCTCTTGGATCGTAGGAGTTGAAGAAGCGGGCGGTACCTCCCCTTCGACAAGACCTATAAGACAAGGAGCAAGGGAGTCATTTCTTGCCCCGCTTAATAGTAATAGATTGGATACCCGATCACCATAATCTTTCCTATCAACAGCTTCTACGACGATAGGCATAAAGGCATGATTAGTTCCACAAATCTCACTGCACTGACCATAGTAAACTCCTTCTCGTTGTACCGAAATAGAGGTCTGATTTAAACGACCAGGTACAGCATCACATTTGACACCTAAGGAAGGTACAGCCCAACTATGAGGTACATCAGCAGGTGTTACAATAATACGTAAATGAGTTTTGGCTGGTACAACCACTCTATTGTCCACTTCTAATAAACGTGATTGACCCAATTCTGGATCATCTTCTGGAATCGTATAACTGTCAAAAGTGAGTGACTGTTCATCGGAACTGTTATAGTCCGAATACTCATAAGGTTGGGTCGACGCCCGCCTCCCCCCAAACTGTACTTGCAAGTTTCCCCGCAAAAAGCTCTCCACGCCTAATCTTAGAAAGAACACTATTTTTCTTTAGTTAGGTAGTTCCCCCGACCGTAAGACCTTTTATGAGTAAGGGTAATCGAAGGCCGGTGAAAGTTTATTGGCAACAGGGAACCCTTTCTCACCCAGCCCTACCTACCCTATGTATTCGAGGGGGAGGCTGGAACCGAAAAAGACCAGGTTTGGTTCCACACATATCAGACAGGCAGAAGGTATGGGACGACCAGTTCACCACGGAAAGCGAATTCGATCCTATAGTCGTCTTCTTTGTTCGAAAAATGCGCAGTGGAAAGGGATGCTAGTCGGCTCGGTGAAGTTGTAGGCCCCAATAAATTTGATCCAGAGTGATTCCTCACCTATCCTGTCAGGGGCCCAGTTGAACGCTCGAGTATAGATTCCCTATGCTCATGTGAATGGCCGGGGCCGGCCGGCCCGTAGATCTAAAAGGATCCATCCATAGGCCTGACCAGATATGGTTTGTCCACAAACAAAACAAAAAAGTTGGTTTTTAGTTCATAAGACCTCGAATTCCCACGTTCCAGCGTGCATTATGCCAACAGGTCCCACCCCCACAACTCTAGCTGAGAAGTGGAGTCACCCTTCTTTTTTTTTCGTTGCAGCAAGTCAGTTGCGAGGCGCTCCAGACCTGTTCGGACGTGAGCTGAGCTTCCAACAAGAAGATCCTACTACTGCTCATTCCATCGGACGGGACCGCTTTCCCTAGCTTTTGAGTTTCACGTACTTTTCTTTTTCTTTTTCTCACCGGAATGCATGTGAAAATCCACTCATCGGCCTTTGATTGATTTTTTTATGTTTCCGCTTGATCCCAGTTTCCATTCCCCTTTCTCTAATAATAAGGTAAGCTTCATAGCTCCATACCTAGTAAAGGCTCATCTTTCTTTTTTCAGAAAAAGAATAGAATAAAGAAAGAGATAGTCTATATCCTGTATCGATCATAGAATCACTCTATGAATAGGTAAATTCTTTGTGACCTCCCACCGTTCACGACATCCCTTGCTTCTCGCTGCGAACGGATCCTCGGTGGAGGAGTAGAAGCGCTGGTCCCCTTCGGCCAAGTTGCTTGTGCCTGCTGTTACCTACCGTAGGACCTCCGTCCCCGAAGCGAAGAAAGAGGAGCAGGCTCGAGAGACCTCTCCCGGCCCAGTAGTTCCGCAACTACTACCGTGGTTGTTGCCAACGGGGATCCCCCATTCCGAAAGGTTACTAGGCCGGCCGTTAGGTCCAAAGTTGTATGCCACTGCTATGGTGCCGATAGATTCACTACTTCAGCGCCGTTATCGGACATTGCAGGCTGAGCATCTATTTCTCGTATATCGTTCCACACCGAGAAGAGGGATGTGTACCTCCAGCAACAACAAGAATGGAACCATAGGCTCCTATGCTGGGAGCATTTCGGGGTACGGGGTATAAGTCTAACCACCTCAACTCCCCGTTTCTGGCATGCTATAGTTATTAAAGTCTCTCGACGGCGGGAATGGGAGATTACCGGTAAGCCAGATGCTTCGCGAACCATATTCAACTTTAAGGCATTTCGTTGCACTTAAATCACCCTCGTGAAGGGGCGCACTCCGATACCATTGATGTCCAATAGCTTTGATAGTAATGGCTGGATCTACTACTACCTCGTCCATTGAGTATAACAGAGCAAATGATGGTATAGCAATGAACATCAGGATGATACTAGGAAATATGGTCCAAAGAATCTCGATAGTAGTTCCATGAACAATCCTTTGCGGAATTGGATTCTTTTTATAGTGGAAATGCCATAAAGTGCGAACCAAGATCCATAATACGAAAACCAAAATAAGAATGAGGAAGAAAAAGATATCGTGATGTAAGTCTATTATTCCTTGCATCATAGGTGTTGCTGCGTCTTGAAATCCTAATTGCCATGGTTCCGCTGCATCACAAGGAGCAATTGTGAGAAATAGACATTCTAGAACAATCATTTGCTTTGGTTCAGTTTCTTTTTCCGCTCCTCCCAAAAAAAGAGAAAGACTTTTAATACGGGTTGTTGGCTTTTGTCCAACAAAGACATGGGACACGTAACAGACAACATAGTTTCTATGACTATAATACGATATTTTCATGGATCGTAGCTAATCTGATTCAATTGTGACAACAGCCGATAAGCAAGCAGCTTGTATTCGTATAATAAGAAGAATGCGTTGCTATCCTGCTTTAAATAGTTAGGGATGCTTTCTGCTGCTGTCGAGTTTTCTCTATTTTCAGCCCCGACAACTTATGAGTGAGGCTTTCGGGTCCAAGTCAGAAAGAGGCTTAGACGAAGGTAAGAACTTGGTTGCCACCTTTGCTCATCAACGTTCATGCCGAGCTTCCGTTTCCGACTTATTCAATCCAGCTCTGGAGTCTCTGCCGGATTTTCGGTAATCATATGGTGCTGGTTCATCGATTCCTGTCATGAATGAATGAATTCGATTCCATGGGTGGAGGAAAGAAGCAAGGCATTTTCGTCCCTTTGGATGATTTTGATGTGATTTTAGGTGTGGATTTCCTTATTTCTGCCAAAGTTTCGGTTATGACTCACTTGGGTGGGATTCTCATTTGTGATGAGAAGAGTCCCGCCTTAGTTTCTGGTGTTTTCATTGATCAGTCTAGCAGGCTAAGAAACTAAAGTGGGATGGTGTCCGCTATGCAACCCAAAACGGGCTTGAAGCGAGGTGAAGTTACTTTCCTTGTAGCGTTGGTGGAAATAAAGCCCGATGTGTTCCAAGAAGTGCCTGATGTTGTGGCCAAGTTGCTAGATGAATATGCAGACATCATGCCCCCCGAATTGCCAAGAAAGTTGCCTCCTAGACGTGCTGTGGATCATAAGATTGAGTTGGTTCCAGGTGCTGTACCCCCTTTCGGCCCTTACTTTCCGTTCTTTTCATTTCATTCCGTAGGGGTTACCTCTAGCCCTTACGTGTAGCCTTTCTGTCATTTAAATTCCTGTTTTAAAGTCAAAACTAGGACAAGGGCGTAGGGAAGAATTCCACTATTGCTTTCGCCCGGTGCGACAATTAGACTGGCCTATGGAAGCCTTTCCCCCGTTACCAACCTTTAGCTCAGTAGGCCCGCTTAACAACTATATTAGAATTAGCCTTTCCGTATTAGCTGCAACCGCCTCTGGAAATTATGTAGCTCGGTGGGCCCTTAGACTCGCGTAAGGCCGTTAAGGAAGACCAGTCCAGTCCATTTATCATCCCACCACTCACCCAAGCAAGCTCAGGAGTTCAGGTGCTACAGATTAGTTGCTAAAAGCCCGGGCGTATACCTTCATTGACTTAGAGCTCTATAAGGAAGCTCACCGTCCCGCTTTTACTGATAAGTAATAGGATATGCTCTTTCTTTATGAAAGATCTCTCCTACCGTTAAGCACTCGGATAGAGGTAGACAGAAGACTTATAGGCTGGCAGTTAACCATTCCCTATGTGGAATTCCTTTTCTATCAGTACGATTCCCGTCCTTTGTCTAAAAGGCTTTCTACTCTTGTAACAGTCTTGTCGTAGACAGGTCCCTCGGGTCCTTCCACCCCAGGCTAGACTGAACCACGTTCAGCTTTTGGTTGAGTCAAAGCAATCGCCGAAAGAAGGAAATATGCCGACCGATACAGAACAAAAAAGAGATATCTTTTAACAAAGAGCAGGGGAAGTGGTCAGGTAATGGTTTTAGGATGGGTACCATAAAATCATTACCTTTCAAGGCAAGAAAATCGTATATCTTCCATAGAAGACCAAACGGAACTAAGTCAGGCTCAGTCCGAGTGACCTGAACATTGACATTCACGACAGGCGCCTTGACCTTAACGGCCTCAATGAGAACATCTGGCGACATAATGGTCAGGTAAGACCAACGACAGTACCTTAACCAATCACGAAGCCAAGCCCTTTCCTGATTTCATCGAAAATCGAATTAAATGCCACTCAACCATATGCTTAACACATCCTCTCATCATATAAATTCAAAATTTCAAGAATTGCTTAATTAAATAACATAAATAACGTGTCCAAAAGAAGAGTCAAGCTCTCACCCTTTATAAATTATAAATAAGGCTCAAATTCATCGGTTCAAATCCGATAAAGGGCTTTTTTCGGGTGTTCCAAACACTCTCTTTTTTTCGGTATGCCGCTCAGCGAGCAAGGAGTGCCACGCACGAGCGGAGCAAAAAGAAAGCAAGGGGAATTCTTCGATTTTTAGGGGTTTGATTGCGTATTTTTTAATATAGATCCATGTCTTTCTTGTTCCACTAGCTAGGACCAAATTCTCACATGCCCCTTTCGTTATTACAACCTTATTTTTTGATGTCAAAGACCAGGAGCTACGCGCAAATTCTCATTGGATCTCGGTTGTTCTTAACAGCGATGGCTATTCATTTAAGTCTTCGGGTAGCACCACTAGATCTTCAACAAGGTGGAAATTCTCGTATTCCGTATGTACATGTTCCTGCGGCTCGGATGAGTATTCTTGTTTATATCGCAACGGCTATAAACACTTTTTTTTCCTATTAACAAAACATCCCCTTTTTCTTCGCTCTTCCGGAACCGGTATAGAAATGGGTGCTTTTTTTACGTTGTTTACCTTAGTTACTGGGGGGTTTCGGGGAAGACCTATGTGGGGCACCTTTTGGGTGTGGGATGCTCGTTTAACCTCTGTATTCATCTTGTTCCTTATTTACCTGGGTGCACTGCGTTTTCAAAAGCTTTCTGTCGAACCGGCTCCTATTTCAATCTGTGTCGGACCGATCGATATACCAATAATAAAGTCTTCAGTCAACTGGTGGAATACATCGCATCAACCTGGGAGCATTAGCCGATTTGGTACATCAATACATGTTCCTATGCCCATTCCAATCTTGTCTAACTTTGCTAACTCCCCCTTCTCAACCCGTATCTTGTTCGTTCTGGAAACACGTCTTCCTATTCCATCTTTTCTCGAATCTCCTTTAACAGAAGAAATAGAAGCTCGAGAAAGAATACCAAAACCTAGTTCACTCGCTGAGTCTCCTTGCATCCATGGCTGAATGGTTAAAGCGCCCAACCTATACCAACCTAATAAAGAGGAAAATTCGTAGGTTCGATTCCTACTGGATGCACTTGGAATCGATCACTGATCCAATTTGAATAGGAAAAAGAGTTCTACAAACTACATATTCGCTTTCCTTTCTATTTCGGGAGCAGCCGACTGGTAGCTATCGCATGTAGTCGTAGGCGGAGATCAAAAAGTGGTCAACATTTAGCCCTCACTGAAAGATATGCTCCTTGTCTGCGATTGCAATCTCTGGCTGGAGAAAGATAGAGACTTCGTCGTGATGGGACAGATGACTTTGTTTGGTAGGATCACACAGCACAGGTCGGGATAATAGAAATCTCCTTTTCTTCGAGAAAAGTGCTTTCTTTTGGTCAACGCTCGCCTCGTAATAGAGACGAAGGGTACACCAGTTCTCCAAGCGGCTCCCTTACGTTACAGCGGTTCGGTCATTTGGCAGCACCCGTTGAACCAATAACAGGAGCGGAAGTAAGTGAAACTTTCTCGGCTTGTACGTTTTGCAACTGGACAATCCTTGGGTTTTCTGTCTTCTTGGCCTCTCTTCGCACTATGCCATCATTTTGTTCTATGGTATTGTGCGGATAAAGTATACCCTTCTCGGGTATTCCGTAAGTATGCTCTCCTCGGTGACGATATCGTCATTGCGGATCCACGTGTGGCTGATGTCTATCAAAATGTGATTAACGCACTTGGTGTCAAGATTTCTTTACCGAAGTCTTTGATATCGGACATTGGTGGCTGCGAATTCGCTAAGCGTTTTCGTATATGCGACCGTGATTTGATTTGTCGCCCGTTAGTGTGAAAATGCTTCGTGCGGCACGTCATGCTGTTGCATGGATGCCAGTGTGTAAGTCAGTAGGAGTTGAGAAGAGATAACAAAAAATGTATGGCATTCCATATGCCTTCCGGGAACCCACCTTTGAAGTGAAATTCTAAATCTGAAATTAGCTTTTGCGGTACTACATATCCGCGGATTATGTTTTTTTGTATGAACTTGGCCATGCCGTCTTCATAAACGAAGATGGATTCCAGGGAGCTGTATACTCCAATGCAATGCCCTATCATTTTCGCTTTTCCTGAAACCATACGTCAAAAGGATAGTCATTATGAGCCCTTTATGTTGGCGTGGAATCTTGATTGCTTCTTGGTTTGCTGGAAACCAGGGCTTTCATAGTGCTCTATGGTCGAGCGGCTGAACACTCCATTTTCCCGTCCATTAACCAGAACTAAAGATTGTTTAAGACATGAGTAGATGTAGCTTCAAAGCAAAGATGCTGTTCAAACTTCCTATCTTTTTCATTCCCCACTTCAATGCGCCAATCAATGCGCTACGCTGGGAAAAGGGCTGCCAGAGTGAGGTGAGGGCTTGTGTCATAAGAAATAGAGCTTTTGTTGGGCAATGAAAGTCGATTACGTATCCTAAAGAAGGGTATCAATAATCTCATCAAGGCTGGCAACAATCAATGCTGTTCACCATCCGCCTGCCTTTCTCTGGAGTAGTCTAGTCCTTGTTTTCGCTAACGAATGCGGCTGGCTAGTCAAAGCTGAATCAGGGGAACCGCTTTCGCACAATCAAGTCTGGTCAAAAGAAAGCTCTTTCAAGTTCGCCTTTTCTGGCAACTTCAATCAATATCGTATAAAGCGAATCCGCTTTTCCTTCGAGTGCGGGGACAAATCCCTTAATTCTTTGATCTCGACCGACTAAATCAATCAATAGCAGAAGTTTTTTTCTTTTCGATTGAGCTTCTCTTGGCCCTTGCCCTTTGATGAAGATGAACTGATATACTGGCATTCTCTTCCAACTCTGTATCCTAACTCACGGCAAACTATCTCTAGATGGCAAAGTGAAAAGTTGAATCTTTACCGCACTTCCCTCTATTCCAATAGAAAACGTTAGCCTTCATCCGGGTATCACTACCAGTAGGGGCCCGCTTCCCTAATAGACTTTGAAACCTCGCCTTCCCTTTCGATGTCCGATCCCGGATACCATGACTTGCCTTCAAACGGGCTTCACCTTCAAAGGAGAGTAACCGATCTGCGGACAGCAAGGCCAATGAAGATAAAATTGCCGGGGTCTAAGTCGTGTCTTGTCCTTGAGTCCTCTCTTATGCCTCTCATGTCCTTCTTTCCTTCGCCTATTTTTCCCTGTTAGCCCTATCACTAAACCTTGGATTCGCCGATCCAATAATCTGCGGTGTAGGTGAAAGGGTTCTTTAACCAGCGATTTAAGATCCACTTGACCTCCCTCCTGGGGTTTATCGCCCAAGTCCCCAAACCGTAACCAACTATTATTTTGTTATGAACTAACCGCCTTAGGATGAAAGCATACCATAGAAATGAGAATTCTTAGTAATACGAATATAGAAAGCAATGTCAAAAAATGCCCCAGGCTATTATCATCGAATCCAAATGATGGAAAGTTCGCCTCTGCACCCACTGCGTGTTCGGATGCTTCTCCCACTTGGAATAGGACTAGAGGATTCACTCACAAATCTCCAGGTCTGGGAAAGAAGGGATGGGAGATCAAAAGCACTCAGGTGTGTCTACGGGATACCATGGTAGAGAAAGATCGTTCATTCGAAGAAATGGCCCCGGGTAGCCTAGTCGATCGATGGATTTATCAACCTAGATGCTTTTATACGTGAGGCTCGATCCCAATAGCCTGAGTTCTGTTCTTTACCGTGAACCTGCTATTCCTTCTTATTGATGCACAGTGAAAGCTCCATCCCCTTCAGACTTTGTCTCATCCCTAGGAAAGACAAATGCCAGTCTCAGGTCAAAAAATCCTAGTCAGATTTACTTTGCAGCAGATTCCATGGCATCGGACGCAGAGGCATTCATTTTCTCACAATCATCTGACTCCGCACCTTGATTTGCTACGGGATATGACCTAAAAGAAAAAAGCCTAAACGCCATCAGGCCTGCTTCCTTCAAAGAGCTGATTCTTCCTCCCCCAGGAAGATGGGCATAATCATATTCATTGAATTTGTTGGCGAGCTCTTGCCTATCGACTACGCTTGCCGGGTGTTCACCCCTCCTCTAGTTAGTGACTTCGCCCCCTTTCCAGAAGACCGAGAATCAGGAGCTACTTTAGACCAAGCCAATACCAATCTCGATTCAACTACAAGCCAAGGAAAGACTACCAGCTTCTTCTCGGCATCAACTCACTCCTTGTCTGAGAACAAGAGCCATCATAGCTTACCCTCAGGTGAAAAAACTGAGTAACTTCTCTTACTTAGGGTTACGCCTTACTACAACAGCAGAAATAGCCATTCAAGCTGCCTTTATTCATTCCTTCAACCCGCATGGATGTTCTTAAATTTAAATTTCAAGAAGCCTCCTCCGGCTCTAGCATTGGATTTGCTTCAGGCATTTCAGGATTTTCTCGAGTTTAGTAAAGAGAATTGGATTGTAGAACCTGTTTCAGGTTCAGGAGTCCCGTTAGATCGAAAAATGTATTACAAGCTATGAGAATACCCATGGAAAGCGTTTTGATCAATTAATTCCACCAGCACCTTCTCTGCTCTTCAAACCTGCCCCTAGGCAAGGTCCTAATTGTGTTCCAATAAGGAGTGGGGAGGAGTGCTCAACAAGTTCGGATACTCTAGTGGCGAAGTCAGCAGCTAAGGCTAGGTAAGGATCACAAAGATGCGAGACCCTCCCTTTTATAACTCTCTAGTAGCTCAGTTACAAATAAACATCCTCTTATTAATGCTTGCATGTGCGGATAGATCAGATATTGATGTAAGTAGTGAAAGAGATGCGGGCACTGCCAACAAATAGGCTTGTTTTTTGTTTATTTTCCCGCTGTGAGGAAAATCGCTCACGGGAAATTCAATCTTCTAGTCGCGGAAAGTCTCCGTAAAGCAGTGCTGCGAAGCGGGTAGTTGAATTCCTACTAAGCGCAGTCGAAGTGTTCATCGACAGCACTGAAGAAGAAGGAATTGAAGAAGAATATGCTGCACATGAATATTCCTCTTGTTCGATTCCTCGCATCTAGAAATCCATGTATGAATAAAAGGATCTCTGCTTTTAACTGTCTTTCTCTCTCTTTCCTTTGTTGAGAAGGGTATGAAGTAGAGGAAGCGGAAATGCATTAAAACAGTAGAGGGAATTTAGGAGCTAGTTTGACAGAACCAGGGTGTCAGAATGCAAGAAGAACAAAGAAGGATAGAAGTCACTCGACGTATAATTCGATATCTCCTGTTGCTGCAACCGCTATTTTTATAGGATTTCTGAATTGATTGCGCTAATATTGGAATCAGATATGCCATGAAGGAAGGAAGGCCTTGTTCTGCCCGATCCCGCAGCAGAGGAAGAATCCCAACTAAACTCGTTAACTCTTATCTTATTAGCACACGAGAAATAGACAGCATCAGGGAAAGAATTCCATTAAAAGCAGCATCCGATTGAGTTCATTATGAAGAGGAGTTGCCATCAGAGGAGTTGACATACGAAAGGAAGGTGAAGGGACTCCTAGTGCCGTTAGTGCTATAGGTCTATAAGCTAGTGAGACTCCTTACCCCGTAGTTTATTCATAAGCAGAGGTAAGAGTGGTTCCAGGTAGTCTAGTGGGGGTTAAGCCATTGATATCATTTAAAGGATTTCTCTGCTCTGAGACCGCCTACTCACTCCTTCTGAGGAAGCCTAAAGTATAGTAGTACCCGTTGCCGAAGAATACCCAAACCTTGAGAAAGCAAATATGGAAATCTCAGATAATGTATTGTTATAAAGTGCAAAAAAATGAATAGGTGCATAAAGAGCCAGTCCAGTCTTTCTCTTTCAATGTCTTATACGAAAGACAGGCTAAGTAGAGTAGCGGAGGGGACCTATACAAGGCCAAGTTTTAGGGTGACTAATCGAGCACTCATTCATCATAGGTAATATTAATTCAAGCACTTTTATCACATGAACCCATTGATGGATGAAACAGATTGGAAAGAAAAATCCCAGCAGCATTAGCTAGTTATATGCAAATA